AGTCAGACTAGCTATATGTTGTGTATGATCAACGATTTCCACGGAAGCTGGTGAGATGATGTCTTGAGCAGTTATATATCCAGGACCACTGACACAAATAGATGCATTGCGAGTTCCATACAGATGACTTCTCAATACAACTTTCTTCAAATTCATTAAAATTTCATGTACGGATTCTTGAATACCTACTATGGTAGAATATTCATGTGGTATTTTCTCAGATTTTGCACGTGTGATACATGTTGCTTCTATTTCTCCAAGCAAAGCTCTTCGCATCGCAATGCCTATCGTATCGGCTTGACCTTTCATAAGTGGAGACAAAATAAAGCGTCCATAATAAAGACGCTTACTATCTGCTCTTGATTCAACACACTTCCACTCTAGTGTCCGAGTAGATACTGTTACTTTCTCTCGAACCATAGTAATATTATTTGATCAGATCATTGAATCATTTATTTCTCTTGAAATCTCTTCAATGTTTATTTTTACACACGTCTTTTTTTAGGAGGTCTACATCCATTATGTGGCATAGGGGTTACGTCCCGTACGAAACTTAATAGTATACCACTTCTGCGAATAGCCCGTAATGCTGCATCTCTTCCGAGACCAGGACCTTTTATCATTACTTCTGCTCGTTGCATACCTTGATCGACTACTGTACGAATAGCGTTTCCTGCTGCTGTTTGAGCAGCAAATGGTGTCCCTCTTCTTGTACCCCTGAATCCACAAGTACCGGCGGAGGACCAAGAAACCACCCGACCCCGTACATCTGTAACAGTCACAATGGTATTGTTGAAACTTGCTTGAACATGAATAACTCCCTTTGGGAGTCTACGTGCACTCTTACGTGAACCAATACGTCCAGTCCTACGTGAACCAATTCTTGGTATAGGTTTTGCCATATTTGATCATCTCATATTTATGAGTCAGAGATATATGGATATATCCATTTCGTGTTAAAACAGATCCTTTCTTTTTATTTGTCCATCGGGTCAGTTTCTTTTAGAAAGATTATCCTTGTCTTTGTTTATGTCTTGGGTTGGAACAGATTACTATAATTCGTCCCCGCCTACGGATCAATCGACATTTTTCACAAATTTTACGAACAGAGGCCCTTATTTTCATATTTATAATTCCTTATTATTTATAATTCCTTATCTTAATTCCGAATCCACTTCTTTGAAGAAAATAAGTTTCTTGAAATTTTTCATTTTAAATTGTATCCCCATAAAAGTAATGTTGAAGTTTAAAAAACCACCTAATCGTTCGAATCCTTGTTGCGGAGTCTATAAATTATACGCCCTCGGGTTGAATCATACCGACTTACTTCAATTTTGACTCTATCTCCTGGTAGTATCCGTCTAAAACTATGGCGGATCCTTCCTGAAACATAACCTAGAATCAGATCTTCATTATCTAATCGAAACCCGAACATATCATTTGGAAGTGATTCAGTAATTAAACCTTCATGAACCCATTTTTGTTCTTCCATTCCAGGTAAAACCCCCTTTAAGTATCAACTAATGGGGGAGGAGTGATATTAGATAACCTGTTCTGTCTCTTTTTTTTTTTTCACAAATAGGAAATTTTGTATCTAATTCGGATATTAGAAGGATTACCATATATAACACAAAATTTCTCCGCCGATTCCTTCTAGTCGAGCCTCTCGGTCTGTCATTATACCCCGAGAAGTAGAAAGAATTACAATCCCCATCCCGCCCAAAATTTTAGGAATTCTTTGATAATTAGAATAGATTCGTAGACCAGGTCGACTAATCCGTTTTAAATTTAAAGTCGTTTTATATGGCCCTTTCCTATTCCTTCTATGTCGTAGGGTTAAAACCAAAAAATCCTTGTCGTTTTCCCGATGTTTTCTGACGTTTTCGATAAAGCCTTCTCGTAAAAGTATTTTAACGACGTTTTCTGTGATGTTAGTAGATGTTATTCGAACCGTCCCTTTTCTATGCATGTCGGCATTTCGTATGGAGGTTATTATGTCAGCAATAGTGTCTCTACCCATAATGAACTAAAATTATTGGTGCCTCAAAATTTGGATATAATAAACATGATCGTTTTTTGTTATGAATTAGTAAAGGTATATACGTGAGACACAATCTATTAATTAATCGATTTTACTCTATTTACTATAACTCTATATCATGGTCTTATCTTATAATACCTCAGGGGCTAATGAAACTATTTTAGTAAAATTTAACTGTCTCAATTCCCGGGCGATCGCACCAAAAACTCGAGTTCCTTTTGGATTTCCTTCTTGATCAATGACAACTGCAGCATTGTCATCATATCGGATTATCATACCATTGTCACGTTTGAGTTCTTTACAAGTACGTACAATTACAGCTCTGATCACTTCTGATCTTTTTAGAGGCATATTTGGTACTGCTTCTTTGATCACAGCAACAATAACATCACCAATATGAGCGTATCGTCGATTACTAGCTCCTATGATTCTAATACACATCAATTCTCGAGCCCCGCTGTTGTCCGCTACATTTAAATAAGTCTGGGGTTGAATCATATCATTTTATAATCTGTTCTTTCAATGCAAAACAATAAAGGGGCGAAGAAAAAAAGAAATATTATTTTTTCAAAACAAAAAGAGGGGGAAACCTGCAATTGCTTTTTGATTCCAAGACCTCTTTCCTATGGTTATATATTTCTATCATGAAATAATGAATTGAGTTCGTATAGGCATTTTGGATGCCGCTATTGCAATAGCCTTTCTGGCTATATTTTCTGCTACCCCACCCATTTCATAAAGTATTCTACCTGGTTTAATGACAGCTACCCAATATTCGGGAGATCCTTTACCCGACCCCATACGCGTTTCCGCAGGTCTTACCGTAACGGGTTTGTCTGGAAATATACGTACCCATATTTTTCCCCCACGGCGTGCATTTCGTGTCATTGCTCGTCGCCCTGCTTCTATTTGTCTAGATGTGATCCAAGCAGGTTCAAGTGCCTGAAGAGCATATCTACCGAAACAAATATTATTACCCCGATAAGATATTCCCTTCATTCTTCCTCTATGTTGTTTACGGAATCTGGTTCTTTTGGGGTTATAGTTGATGGTTGTTTCGCAATTCCATCTCTACTGCAGAACTGGACATGAGAGTTTCTTCTCATCCAGCTCCTCGCGAAATTAAAGGATTGAACAATATTTAATTATATTTGATTCAAAATTTATTGATTTTGTTTGGATATATAAATAAACATAAATTTATAATTTATAGATAATGTCCTTTTTTATTTTGATAACGTTATAACGAATCTTTTTTTTTATCATATTTGATCACAAAAAAAAATGTCGCAATCAAATAAAATAAAGCTTTCGCGGGCGAATATTGACTCTTTATTTACTATCTCGTTCAGTTGTAGGGTTAGCCCATGATCGCTCAGAATAAATGAAAATGTTCTCCGGTTCGTTCCGCCATCCCATCCGATGAATCATTATGATTCGTTTTCAATAGAATCTTCTTTATTCACAGGTTCCATCGTTCCCACCGCTTCTCGAGTAATGCTTAGGTCTGAAATTCAACAATGGAGTCTCTCATTAAATTTGCTTGAGTCAATCTTCTCAGTCTTTATTGACTCTAGGCTCTTTATTTTTTGCTCTATGAACAGATTTATCTGGATGAGAGTATTGATGCTTTATTACATTGTCTTTTATAAGATGACTTATCGACCTTACATAACATATTATATTTTATATTGGAATTTATCTATCATTAACATTTTTTCTCTCTTTCTCTCACCTTTCCAGTTATCCACACACCCTTTTTTTGTATTTGTATTCGCTTCACAACTCATAATTAGATTGGTTTTTTATGCAAAAACAAAACACATTTCAGTTGCTACAATGATATGACCGGCATATCTTGACTGGTTTTTTGGATCCGGATAATGCGAAGCAATGAGTTGGTTATTACTTTTCTAGTTATTAGTTCATACTATGGGCCGGTCTATTTTTAGAATAAAAAAATCAACGAGTCACACACTAAGCATAGCAATTATATTTATATCAAAATAAAATGGTCAATAAAATTTTTATTCAACCCTATAGAATTGCTCATTTTTTTGATTGAAGATAAAAAAAATAAAATGAAATGAAAGGGGTTGTCGTTTTGTGTTCTATTCAGGGATAGAACCTAAGGGTGAGTAGAGTAAGGGTTTCTGATTATTATTCGTCTATAAATATCCAAATTTTGATACCTAATATCCCATATATAGTTCGAACTGTATAGGAACAATAATCAATTTTAGCTCGAATGGTTTGTAGGGGAACCCTCCCTTCTCTGATCCATTCGACACGGGCAATTTCTTTTCCGTCGATACGTCCTGCAATTTGTACTTGAATTCCTTTTGTATCTGCCTGTTCAGTTAATTCAATAGCTTTTTTCATTGCCTTGCGAAAGGAAACTCGATTTTTTAATTGTCCCGCTATAAATTCTGCAAGAATAGTAGGGTGTCCATAAGGTTTTGCTATTCTTGTAATAGCAATGTTGAGTTTTCGATTCACATAATTTAATTCTTTTTGTACATTCATCTGTAAGTCTTCGATTCTTCGTGATTTACCTTCTATTAATAACTTTTGGAATCCCATATAAATTATGACTTGAATCAGATCGATTCTTTTTTGAATTTCGATTCGCGCAATTCCCTCGACACCAGAGGATACTCTCATATTTTTTTGTACATAATTCTTGATACAATCCCTTATTTTTTGATCTTCTTGCAGACCCTCAGAATAATTTTTTGGTTGTGCAAACCAAAGGGAATGATGACCTTGGGTTGTACCGAGTCTGAAACCGAGTGGATTTATTTTTTGTCCCATACTCCCCTACTACGTACTTTTTTATATTTTATATATCTAAACAGGTTTAACCATACGATATATTATTTATCATATGATATATTCTTCATATAAAGCTATATTCTTCATCTAAATCTAAGGATTTATTTTTCAATACAATAGTTAT